TTTCTTTTTGCATTTATTATCATCAAACAAAAAGTATCGATTGGTGGTATAAAGATATATTTGGATTAGTACAATTGTTGGTAGCATTATATTCAGGATTCCAAGACATATCGAGTTTTATTTTTCGATTGTTCATAATGGAATATGTACAGAGAATATCGCAGGGTTCTTGGTAGCACATACACAAATGGAATTCATTTATTATAATGACCCAAATTCAAAATAAAGGGAATCGAATTCCCCCCATGAGCTACGTTTCCAAATTAAATTATCTCTGTTTCTGCTTATGATTTTGGGTAACCTCAATTAGTAAATTTACTAATTTAAATTTGAAAAATCTATTTCATTCAAATTGCACACTGAACTTTATATATATATGTGTCCTAGTCTCCTAATATAATAATCTGAGGAAAGAGGATAAAAGAAAGATAAAGATCGTCCCACAATCACACCTTTCTTCGAGAAGGAATTAATTTAGTGAAGAAATGCATAAAGTTTCGTCCCTATTTATTCTATTTTCGGAGTCTCATCGACATCAAAAACGCTACTATAATGGTAAAATATTAGATACTTTCGACTCGGATTCATTTTTATCACACCTCTTTGTCTTCAAAGAAAATTAGATCATTATAAAAAAAGAGTTTAGAACTGAACTTCTTTCTTTTTCCATTTCACCTCTATTGTTTATTTTGGTTTGTGGCTAATGGAAGTGGAAGGGTCGTTCGAGAAGTATCATCTCATCGGATAATGATACACGAAAGGCGTAGGATAGTTTATCGAAAAGAAAAAACGGAACAGTAAATAAAAAACTCCTGATTGGATCAAGAATCCCATTTTTCGTTTGATTCGGTGTGGATAAAAGATCTTTTTATGGTATACTATTCAATTCTCGACGATGAATTTATTTGATAGCTCAACTATTTATTGTTATTTATGATATTGATTCGATTCAATACCATCGAGAGGGAGTTCATCCATTGAATTGACAGGCAAAAGATTTATCATCTCTATGGGATTAAATCCCGAGTTATTGTGAAATAAAATTAAAATAAAAAAAAACGATTAGATTATGGAAGTGAATATTCTTGCATTTATTGCTACTGCATTGTTCGTTCTCGTGCCTACTGCTTTTCTACTTATCATTTACGTAAAAACAGTCAGCCAAAATCAAAGTAAAAATGATTAATAAATTTGACCGAAACTTTACTTCTGACGAAAAGGATTCAAATTCCGCGTCTTAAATGAAATGCGCGGACTAGAATCGTCAGTATTCTATGCGATCCGATAGTATATGGTAGAAAGAAAGATTCATATATTTCTTTCTACCATACCTTTTTCGTAGTTTTCTTGTAGTGTAAAAAAAGTTCTACAGTGTATAAAATACTGTAGTAAAGTTGTACTCTAATAATAATACAAACTTAATCTACAATACTACAATAGGATGGATCTTCCTATATGTAGATATCAATTCCATATATGGAATGTATCTAATTCTATTTCTTTGCTACATCTATTTGTTCCAATTGAAAGAAAACTTTGTTCTAATTCTTACTATTTCTTTGTCTTTCGTATTTTTTTCAATATGAATCTCCATATCTATCGAAAAAGTAAGATCAATGAAGGAAGTTTGATTAAAAAAATCAAGTCGTTTTTTTTTTAGTTTAGCATTTTAAAGAGGTAAAAGAGGTAATTGATTGAGTCACTAACAGGAGTTCTGGAGTTCTATGGGAATCCAATTTCAAAAATAAGAAAACAAGCGGTAAGCGGTAAATGGCCAATATGAAACTCTCCTAAGGCAAAATACATAGTTTTTTGTTAGACAATTTATATTGTTTCTCAGAACAAGTGTCTAGACACTTACCGGAACGGTTCCTTCTTTGAACAGTAAAACAAATAAAAATTAGATCTTCCTCATTGTCTATTTAGAATTCTATGAAGAGCCTATCGTTGAAATCGAAAATTTAGAAAGAATTAGTGGGAATGATTGAAAGAGTATTATTTATATAATACATTAATTCCACTCGAATCCAATGGATTTTCAAAATAAAAATATTTTTATTTTAAATGGTTAAAAAAACTTTTCAGAATGATCTATAAAACAATTGATAGCGCTTTTTCCTCGACTCAATTAAAAAATAGTACCTCTAGAGTCCACTTCTTCCCCATACTACGAGTGAAAGAGAAAATGTAAAGACTACCATTAAAGCAGCCCAAGCGAGACTTACTATATCCATGTGAATTATGTCCCCTATTTCTATGAATATGAAGGAATTATTCTATTATTACTGACTAATAATAGTGGAATCAATGGTGCAGAGTCAAAAATATATTCTGACCCAACACTATTGATGAATCAATCAACGAAATAGATTTGTATTTATAAAAAATTCCAATTATCTATTCAATAGAATATTGATTCAATGCCTGAGCATTCAGAGACTCTCGTGAGTCCGTATCGAAATTCCGCCCCTTTCATCACTATAATCTTTCCTTGCATCTA